AACGGAATAGGAATAAACAAGCAAGAATCCGAAACGAAACTACTGGTGGGTAATCTAAACAAATGATGAAGGATTCCTCGAGAAGTTAACAATTAGTAATCATATTGAATGATTATGAATTATTCAAGGAAAAATGGATTTGAAACATACACGAGGAAGGTTCTAGGAGCAATACTAGTTAGAAATCTCTTATGAACCAGGAGCCGTGTGAAGTAAGAATTTCATGCACGGTTCTGAATGAGCGGGAAGATCGAAAATCTTCTTTTCGACTCTAACTCTCCTACACCAGTCGTTGCTTTTTTTTCTGCTACCTCTAAAGTAGCAGCTCTAGCTTTATCTACACGACTCTTCGGTATTATTTTCCCATATTTCTCCGGTGAATGGCATATCGCTTTAGGGGTATTAGCTACTCTTAGCATGATATTAGGAAATCTAATTGCCGTTACTCAAATAAGCATGAAACGTATGCTAGCATATTCTTCTATAAGCCAAATTGGATATATTATGATTGGAATACTTGCTGCAGACCCCGAGAATGGTTATGCAAGTATGATAACTTATACGTTCATTCATATACTCATGAATCTAGGAACTTTTGCTCGTATCACTTCATTTGGTTTACGAACCGGAACTGATAATATTAGGGATTATGCGGGATTATACATGAAGGATCCTGTTCTAACATTCTCTCCAGTTCTACGTTCACCATCCCTAGGGGGTATCCCTCCACCATCCGGTTTTTTTGGTAAACTCTATCTCTTTTGGCATGGATGGAAAGCTGGTTCGTACCCATCAGTTCCGATAGCGCTCGTCACAAGTGTCATTTCTATATATTATTATCTAAAAATAATTAAATTAATGTTCACTGGGAAGAATGAGAGGAGCGGCACATCCACAATTTATATACAAAATTCATTAGTTTCTTCATCAACTTCAATTTCGAAAAGTTCTATCGAAATAGCTATGATTATTCGTGCACTAGCATCAATCCTATCGGGTATATTAATAGATCCCATTATCGGGATCACACAGAATACCTTATTTTAGACTCATTTCAAGTTGTGACACGAAATTGCTTTTCAAATGATTTGTGTATTAAAAGCCGGTTCTATTGTCCCAACTAGTCTGTTTCTGCAACTTATAATGAAATAATTATATCTTTTTCGGGAATTGATCCTGACATTCTCCTATCTAGCTTGTATTTGTCTTTTCGCACCCAGAATCACTTGCTAGGAAAATGATCACTCGTCTATTCCGGAGGAGATATAACTATTTCCGCACGATGCACAATTGGGGTTGTGCAGTAACAACCCCTGCTACTACATTTAAGTATCTAGGCGAAAAAAAATGCCCTTCTTTTTTGTTTTTTCCTATGGTATCATTATTCTGATAATGAAGAAAAGATTTGCTCGCGAGAGAGACGTGGGCTTGTTAGATCGTGATAAAATTCTCTGTAAGAAAGGAGAATTGATCACCCCTTTAGGGATGATTGATTGTGGGCGAGGAGGCAGTCGAACCCTCGACCATCCCAGTCTATAAGGGATAC